GGATGCTTTATTTTTACATATAAAAATATTTGCTCAAAAAAGACACCATAAGATGTTAATCTTAAATGAGAAGATTGGTTGCAGAGAAAAAGTAAGACAGATTCATATTCACAAACATGAGAATTATACAGAAACAAAAAAAATCTTGGATTACTCTTCGAAAAAAAAGAAATATAGTTATTTTTAAATTTTTTTGGAATAAAAAAACTATTAGAATTATAATACTCTTGAAGAAAAAGCCCTAATAAATGCAAAGAAGAGGCATCTTTTACCCAATATCGAAGGGTTTGAACTAAGATTTGCAGATGAATCGGATAGGGTATTAGTACATCTGAGGCATACGTTAAATGTGTAAATTTTTCCTCTAAAAAAGGAAATATTGACTGAATTGATCGTAAATTATAATACTTTATTACTTCTCGACCCGGTAAGAAAGATGTTACTCGTAGGGCAAATGGCATTTCCACAATGCCGACAAACCCCTCTGATATCATTTGATAATACAAATTCTCATTGAACCCAAAAACTTTTTTTTGGTTAGAATCTTTATGGGAAATAATCAAATGATTCGTTTGATACATTCGAAAAATTAAACGTTTTATAACCAGTAAACTATAGTGATTGTGAGAACTCACATTTTTTAATAAGTTCCATCTAGTTAAACCACGATCACGAACAAATGCATACATATACTCCCGAAAGATAAGTGGGTATAGGAGTTGATATTTCCCAGATCTATCTAGCTCTAAAAATCCAGGATTTTTCTTCATTTTTAAATTTTTTTAACCGAAAATAGGATCGGATCTATTGGGTTATCAAATGATACATAGTACGATAGAGTCAAAACAAGGTATTATCTTTAAAATAATAATAGGATACCTCGGAAAAAGATACTATTCAAAAACAGACTCTTGACCCTCTGTTTTTTCAACCAAGAGGTTTATGCTCGGATAACAAGATGGTAAGAAATCCTTTATTTTTTCAATCCAATCGCTCTTTTGATTAAAAAAAAATATATTTCTTTATCAATATACTGCCTTCTTCATACACATTTATTTCTACTACATATACATAATGGAGATAGCTAATAGTTAGGATTCAAAACAAATTGATAATACGCTCATGGGAAAAGTATTCCCCGCGTCAAGGACTAATATAGTTTTAACGTCTAATTAGATCGGGTAATCATTCAAAAATTAAGAACAGGAGCTCGTTACTTTTTCTTTTACTATAATTGGAACCTATAGTTAGGATCTATCCATTTATTTAGTCGACCTAACTCTCAATTTAGTTTTAATTTCTTTGCTTGTTAAATTAAGCAAGGTTTCACCCTAGCCCCATAACAATAAGAACAAAAAAGTCTTAGAATTCTTTATTAATACGACATGCTGTTTTTTCCAGTCATTTTTTTCAAGATCAGTCGTGGTCTTACAAACTCTACCGATGGTATAGACGAATCACTTGCTTCATACAAATGTGTAAAAGATGCTAGCCGCACTTAAAAGCCGAGTACTCTACCGTTGAGTTAGCAACCCGAACTCAAAAAAGAAGTATGTTGTGTATAGATACAATAGGAATCCCAATAAAAAAAGAGATAAAATAGTATGACGCAATCAAAAAATTTAAAAAAGACAAAACAAATATAAAAAAATATATAATAAATATTGAATATAATAAAGATAAACCGAAGAGCGTGGAGAAATAGAGTAATTTCTCCACGCTCAGATTCTATTTATTTGACACATTTTTGTCAATATAAATGGGAATGTTGAGAAAAGAATACAATAAAAAAAAGTAAAATTTGTGAATTTACTAAAATAAAAAACTAAAGGTTTATTTTAGATTTATTTTTATATTAGGTTGACACTACATTATAGAAGTGACATAAAAATATTAAAGCATTTACAAAGAAATTAACCAAATCGAAAAGAAAAACCCCGTTTTAGTCAATTAATATCAATCTAAGTAAAAAATAAAGGATTAAGCCGTTACTTTTTTGTTCATAGAATTCAACCGAAGAATTCCCAGAACAGTCTACTTTTTTGGTTATAAAAGATGACACTATCCGGGAACAATAAGAAATATTATATAAATGGAAAACTCTCTACTGGAGAAAAAAAGGAAATATTAGACAAAACTCTCTAAAAATGGGACACACCTTCTTTATTTTAATCTCGTTCTTGTTGTTGAGACAAGAGTTTTTCCATGTTTTAAAACCCTTTATCTTTCTTTGCCTTGAATCATTGGGTTTAGACATTACTTTAGAGATTTTTTATCCTTTTAATCAAAATGGCTGCAACATACCTTTTTTTGTGATTTCTTTGTATCACCGAATCCTACTAAAGGTTAATTCCTGTGTAATAGACTTTTTATTTGATTGAAGGGTTTTTACAAATTCCAATAAATTTGAATTTACGAGGTACTTGAATAGGCCCTTTTGGATTTATATATAGAAAATATACTTAACAAAGTAATCCTAAATTATTAATTTTTATACAAATATATATACACATATAAACTAAAGAAAATCTAAAAAAATAAAACTATCTACTAAATAATATATTTACATATATTAATTTAGTAATTAAATATAATAGTACGGCAATTCTAAAGAAGTCTATTTGTAATCCGCATCATAAAATAACTGGGTATTTAATCGATAGTTATAAGATAAATTCAACAATTTCACATGTTATTCTTCGAATATTAAACTAAGAACTCATATGAGTTTATCAATTTTATAAATGGATAACAGTTCTATTTAATTCGTGGGTTATTTGCACTCTATTAAATTTGTGAAAAAAGATATCATTCATAGAAGACTCATAAAAAATAAGAATAATAATTTTTTTTTTATTATACTGTTAAACATAAACAGAAGATCATTCAAAAAAAATAAAAAGTTTTTCTTATTTCTTTTGATATATATGGAGTAAGCCTATAGTAATTTTTAGTAATTTTTAACTATCTTGAGTATGTATACAGATACACACTGGGACGGAAGGATTCGAACCTCCGAATACCGGGATCAAAACCCGTTGCCTTACCACTTGGCGACGCCCCATGACACAAATAAAGACTAAGATTGGTACTAGTTGTTCGTCAACTTGAGTCTAACTACCCATAAAATAAATTAGATTGTTGAAAGAATTTTTCTATGTATAAATATAGAATTAAACTAAGGAATTTATTGATCATTACATCTAATTCAATTAAGATATTATATGAAAGTATGATTTATTCTATTTACTTTTGATTTTATAATCAAAGTGGAAGAATTTTTGATTGGGCAAGTTAAAATCAAAGAAGGGCTTTTTGTATATCCACTTTATTTCTTTAACCTTCTATAAATAATGCAACTTATTAATAACTCAATCAAAATAAATATAATTACCCTCAAGAACAAAACGTTTGTTATGCTTAATATATTAAGTTTGCCCTGTAGCTGTCTTAATTCTACCCTTTTTTTAAGTAGTTTTTTCGCCGCCAAATTGCCCGAAGCCTACGCTTTTTTAAATCCAGTCGTAGATGTTATGCCAGTAATACCTCTTTTATTTTTTCTCTTAGCTTTTGTTTGGCAAGCTACTGTAAGTTTTCGATGATATTATTATTTAAAGACCCTTTTTTTATAGTCTTTACTACCGCCCTAGACAAATTCATGTTTTATTGTAAAAAATTTATAATAATCAATAAGATCCTATAAATCTTAAAGTATGAAACCTTGATTGAAATAGTTAAATTATTGTATAAAAAGTTCACTACACCACATTTGACTTCATTATTATGACCTTTTTCCAGCGAAGACCTCTTCCAAAATGTATAATTGTGGGTATAAGAGGTTTTTTCTTAATTTGGTGGCAATTTTAAAAAATATATCTTAAAATATAATAAAATACGGAAGCTAAAATACAAATATCCGCATGGAAGATCTACTCTCTTTTTTTTTTCCTAAAAAAAACTTTTGGAGATTCTGTAATGCTTACTCTAAAACTATTTGTTTACACAGTAGTGATATTCTTTGTCTCTTTATTCATCTTCGGATTCCTATCTAATGATCCGGGACGTAATCCTGGACGTGAATAATAAAAAAGAAATAGGGTTTGTTTTTCTTGCTCGATTTTAAAATGTTATTTAGTAGGATTTTATAACTTTCACATTTTGAATTTAACTACTAAAAAAAGGAAATCAAAAGTTATCAATGAAAACGGAAAGAGAGGGATTCGAACCCTCGGTACGAAAAAGTCGTACAACGGATTAGCAATCCGACGCTTTAGTCCACTCAGCCATCTCTCCCTAATGCACAAAAGAAAGTACAATAAATTAAATAAAAGTAAATATTAGGGCTTCAAAAAATACTCTTATTTACTTTATCTGTAGAAAATGTATAAAAAAAATTAAAATAAATCAAAAAATACTTTTATTTACTTTATCTGTAGAAAATGTATAAAAAAAATTAAAATAAATCAAAAAATACTTTTTTATTTTGTACAAAAAACAGGTATTTACCCGGCCTGGCCAGTACCTAGCTGGGCCAGGTCTCTTTTGTTCCAATGACTAAAATTAAAAAAGGTTCTTCTTCTAACGTAAGATAGGAAAAGAAGGGAACTGTTAATTCTTGTTCACCGCATTTTTATGTTACGACTTAAATAGTTTTGTCAAGCCATATCCGATAAAAACTTCTAAGCAAAAAACTTGGGATAAATTTTGGTCCTAATCTCATTATGTCTTCTCGTTTACGCTCTAATTTTACCGATTCCTTCGTATCTTTTGATTACCAACAAATATATTGTTCGACAAAAAGTAGATTTATACATAATAATCGGATTGTAGCGGGTATAGTTTAGTGGTAAAAGTGTGATTCGTTCTATTAACCCCTTAATGGTTAAGGGGTCCCCCGGGGTTGATTTATATGCCATTCCAATCAAAAACTTTATCTCGTAAAAAGGATTTACTCCTTTACCTCTCAATGAAAAAATAGAGGAAGAATATATATTCTCGTG